TTAAAATGGATTCCATTGGGTGGTACCAACTCAATCGAATGCTAACTTCCATTTACTTCATTATGGATTATGGAATTAACCGATCAACTTGCTATCGGATACTTATTTTTGATTCAGTATTAAAATAAAAAAAATTCGACATATTATTATTATGATTTACGATTATGAGAAGCAATACCACGACTTCTGATCCTGCGGTTTCCACACTTGAAGAACAAAACCTAGGGCGTATCGCTCAAATTATTGGCCCAGTGCTGGATGTCATTTTTCCACCGGGGAAGATGCCTAATATTTATAATGCTTTGGTAATTAAGGCTCGAGATACGGCTGGTCAGCAAATTAATGTAACTTGTGAGGTACAACAATTATTAGGAAATAATCGAGTAAGAGCTGTAGCTATGAGCGCTACAGATGGTCTGATGAGAGGAATGAAGGTGATTAACACGGGAGCCCCTCTAAGTGTTCCAGTCGGCGGAGCTACTCTCGGACGAATTTTAAACGTTCTTGGGGAACCTGTTGATAATTTCGGTCCTGTTGATACTCGCACAACATCTCCTATTCATAGATCTGCACCCGCCTTCATACAGTTAGATACGAAATTATCAATCTTTGAAACAGGGATTAAAGTGGTGGATCTTTTAGCCCCCTATCGCCGTGGAGGAAAAATCGGACTATTTGGGGGAGCTGGGGTGGGTAAAACAGTACTCATCATGGAATTGATCAACAACATTGCCAAAGCTCATGGAGGCGTATCCGTATTTGGCGGAGTAGGGGAGCGTACTCGTGAAGGAAATGATCTCTACATGGAAATGAAAGAATCCGGGGTGATTAATGAAAAAAATCTTGGAAAATCCAAAGTAGCTCTAGTCTATGGTCAAATGAATGAACCGCCAGGAGCTCGTATGAGAGTTGGCTTGACTGCCCTAACCATGGCGGAATATTTCCGGGATGTTAATGAGCAAGACGTACTTCTATTCATCGATAATATCTTTCGTTTCGTTCAAGCAGGGTCCGAAGTATCTGCCTTATTAGGTAGAATGCCTTCCGCAGTGGGTTATCAACCTACCCTTAGTACGGAAATGGGTTCTTTGCAAGAAAGAATTACTTCTACCAAAGAAGGATCTATAACATCGATCCAAGCAGTTTATGTACCTGCGGATGATTTGACCGACCCTGCTCCTGCCACGACATTTGCACATTTAGATGCTACTACCGTATTATCAAGAGGATTAGCTGCCAAAGGTATTTATCCAGCAGTAGATCCCTTAGATTCAACGTCAACCATGTTACAACCTCGGATCGTTGGCGAGGAACATTATGAAACTGCTCAAAGAGTTAAGCAAACTTCACAACGTTACAAGGAACTTCAGGACATTATAGCTATCCTTGGGTTGGACGAATTATCCGAAGAAGATCGTTTAACTGTAGCAAGAGCACGAAAGATTGAGCGTTTCTTATCACAACCCTTCTTTGTGGCAGAAGTCTTTACTGGTTCTCCGGGGAAATATGTTGGTCTCGCAGAAACAATTCGGGGATTTCAACTCATCCTTTCCGGAAAATTAGATGGTCTTCCCGAACAGGCCTTTTATTTGGTGGGTAACATCGATGAAGCTACCGCGAAAGCTATTAACTTAGAAAACTTAGAAGAGGAGAGCAAATTGAAGAAATGACCTTAAATCTTTGTGTACTGACTCCTAATCGAATTATTTGGGATTCCGAAGTGAAAGAAATTATTTTATCTACGAATAGTGGACAAATTGGAGTATTACCAAACCATGCCCCCATTGCCACGGCTGTAGATATAGGTCTTTTGAGAATACGGCTAAACGACCAATGGTTAACAGTGGCTCTTATGGGTGGTTTCGCTAGAATAAGTAATAATGAGATAACTATTTTAGGAAATGATGCAGAATTTAGTACTGACATTGATGCACAAGAAGCTCAACAAACTCTTGAAATAGCTGAAGATAACTTGAGTAGAGCTGAGGGTAAGAGACAAGCAATTGAGTCAAATCTAGCTCTCAGACGAGCTAGGACACGAGTAGAGGCTGTCAATGTGATTTCCCAGTAGTAGTCAATGCATTCAATAAAAATAAAAAGAATCAAAAAAATAATTAAAATTAAAGGAGTTTCTTATTATACACTACATTTTCATTCCAAAAATTGAACCAAATTGAACACAATGAAGTCTAATCTGATTAATCTTATGATAGAACGAAAAAAAGAGGATGGGTAGAAAAACTTATTAGATACCTGATTCCATGGTATCTAATAAGTTCTACCTACTATTGGATTTGAACCAATGACTCCCGCCGTATGAAAGCAATACTCTAACCACTGGGTTAAGTAGGTTATTTATCACCACAAAAAGGTCTTCATCACTTCGATGGATTCTAGTTAAAATATGCTTTCTAAGCAATATCAATCTTTTACCAGTAAATGGATTCTAGTTAAAATATGCTTTCTAAGCAATATCAATCTTTTACCAGTAAATGGATCGGAGAGTTATCATATGCATATGGGATACCCTTCTTGACAAGAAATTGCCTCTATGTTAAAATAGTTATGATTTATGATAAGGGTTATAGCTCAGTTAGGTAGAGCACCTCGTTTACACGTGCGCCAATGCTTTTCAAGGAAGCCCATTATGCAATGACCATAATTGATCTTTTTGAGAAGTCGATGTCTTATTCCGTAGGTTCGAGAGAACAAGAGAAAAATAGCCTGACAAATATTTGGTTCGATCCGATTCAGGTGCGAATTCCACTGCCAAATCAATCAAATAGAACATGCCATTGTAAGGTAAATGTCCAGTCCATTCAATGCCAGGCATAATGAGTATAAGGGTCTCAAAAGAACCTCTTGTCGTCCTATGAGCTTTGAGGTGTATGAAGTCTCATATTTTACTCTTGCAGTGGAGTGATAGAGGCTCCATTTCACTTAGGTTGATCTAGGCCGAAGGCAGACCTAAATCAAGGTCATTTTTCTTTGAAACACTTTGGTATTGCTCCTAGATCAGGATACAAATAATGAATCAGAGCACATGGAACCATCTCATTATCTTTTTATCTTCCTGTAAAGAAAAAAATGGTGGACTAACTGATCTTTACATCAGTTGATGAAAGAGCCCAATGCAACAAAATGCATGTTGGGTCTTTGAAACAGTTCGAATCATTTCGATAATAATCAGTTTTCTCTGTTTTACCGAGAAGGTCTACGGTTCGAGTCCGTATAGCCCTAATACATTATACATTCCATTTTTGTTTTGTATAGAGATTTTAGTAGTTTTATTTTATATTTTAATAGTAGGAACAATAAAATAAACACAATAATTCATTTCAACGGACCCAATTGGTATTTGTCAAATCTCGGATCAAATAACCATATTTCTTTATCCATTTTCATGAATGAATTACTTTTTCCTCTTTTATTGCCCATGATCAAAGAGTTATTTATACACTTTTTTGGGGTTTGGTATACCCAAACCCAGTCAATTTATGAAATTAAAATCATGAAAGAATACTGTCTAAAGACTTCAACCTGACCCAAGCAAATCCAATCCTAAGTCGCATGGATCTAGGACCTATTCTTTTCTTGATCTTGAGTATTTGTGGATAATCAGTTTTTGGCTGAACAACAAACCTAATAGATTCTTAGATTCTTTCAATTTTAAATTTGTTTCAAAGATAATGTAGGGCTAATTAATTAGCCCTACATCCATCAAGGCTCCTCCTTCTATATTCTAAGAGTTGAGCGGGTTTGGGAATTTGGTCTGTCGAATTGCTCGATAATGTGTGATTCTTTATATTAGACTATTAGAGGGATCCTATATTATGCCGAACGTTCATGATTCCATAAAATTTAAAATTAAATATAACTATACTATTATAGTTATACTAATAAAACTAATAAAAATATAGTAATAATATTATCATATTCTATTGATATTGAATTCTTAATGATTATTATTTTTAATTTTATTGAATTTATTTCTAATTTTTTCTTTACTATAAAGAAGATTCTTTTATAGATGTTATAACGAAACTTCGTAAGAAGATATCTCAAAAAATCTTTGAAGTTGAAGATAGAACTGTGTATCAACAGGAGAATCGATGTTTTACTACTAATCACAAGGTTTACCTTCGACACAGTACTAATACTGGAAATTAGAATCAAGGATTACTCTATCAATTACCATCTACTTCAGAGATACCTTTTAGATTTGAATTTTAAAAAGATTTAAAGTCCAAAGGGTCAGTATCTTCTTACGAATTAGTTAATCAGGCAGGGTTCCTTTGTGCAGAATAAGAAAGAGCGGGTCAGTCTTTAACAATTTCATTGTCAATGTGAAGTATTGATACAAAGAAAAATGTGGTAGAGATGAAGGAGATGCAAATTCGTTTATATGATTGGCTAGTCAAGCATAAGCTAGTTCATAGATCTTTAGGCTTTGATTGCCGAAGAATAGAGACTTTACAAAAAAAACCAAAGATTGGGACTCAATTGCTGTCATTTTATATGTATATGGTATATGGTTACAATTATTTACGCTCCCAGTGTGCCTATGATGTAGCACCAGACGGATTTTTAGCTAGTGTGTATCACCTTACGAAAATACGTTATGGTATAGATAAACCAGAGGAGGTATGCATAAAAGTATTTGCCCCCAGGAGTAATTCTCGAACCCCGTCCGTTTTCTGGATTTGGAGAAGTACGGATTTTCAGGAACGGGAATCTTATGATATGTTGGGAATTTCTTATGAGAATCATCCTCGCCTTAAACGTATCTTGATGCCTTAAAATTGGATAGGCTGGTCCTTACGTAAAGACTATATTGCTCCACTCCCAATTTCTATGAAATACAAGATGCTCTTTGAATGATAAGTACTTATACGACACGACTCCAGATTTCATTTCAATCAAAGAACATTTTTACATTCCCTTCTAGATGAAACAGAGTAACTGGACTTTAATTCATATGAGGGTGGCTAAAAAAAGAGGTTCTCATTGATATTCCCCAATTGGAAAGATATCATATACATTTTGTATGAGCAGAAAAACTAGGATGACTTAAAAGAGTTCTGTACCATGAACTTTGTATCGCGCACATCACTTAGGGGGGGCGCCGGAAATTGAGCAAGAGTGAGAAAAAAAATATGAAAAAAAAAAAAGACGGAAGAGACGAAATGCAGAAATTAAAAATGAAAGGAATTGGGGTTGATTTGTACTGTGTCTGAAAAACATCCTTTCTATTCTTATCCTTTCACTCTGAATCTTTTTATCTAATTTTTTTATGAAATTTTAGATATATACGAAAATTTAACATCCTATTTTAAATTTAAATAAGATCAAAGTATGAACAGAGAGGAAAAAAATAAAAATGAAAAGGAAAGTAAAGAATATGTATCCCGATCCGTATAAATGAATTTCATTTGTATGAGGTATTAATATTTATCCGATACATTATTCACGTGTCAGGAACCAGATTTGAACTGGTGACACGAGGATTTTCAGTCCTCTGCTCTACCAACTGAGCTATCCCGACCATTTCCTGTGCATCATCCTAGCGGAGTACTTGTATCTATGTCAATGAAAAGAACTAAAAAAGTCTTAACAAATTGTACTTAGCTCCTCAATTTCTTAGATCTTCAAAACAAAAAGAAGACTTTCTTTGTATTGTAAATGTAAGGATAATGATATGGACTGTGAATGACTCAATAACGGGGATTCCTTGAATCTATACAAATGAAATTGGATTGGAAGAAGAAACGAGGATTTCTATTCGGATCCGTTTGTGAAAGAACAGAGTGAATGAAATGAGAAAGATATTGAATTTTGGTTGAACTGAACCATTGATGAAAAAAAAGAAGATAAAGAAATAAGAGGAGGTAAAATGGGCTTTTCTTGGGGATAGAGGGACTTGAACCCTCACGATTTTTAAAGTCGACGGATTTTCCTCTTACTATAAATTTCATTGTTGTCGGTATTGACATGTAAAATGGGACTCTCTCTTTATTCTCGTCCGATTAATTTTCAAAAGATCTATGAAACTCTGGAATTAATCATTTGATCAATGAATATTCTAATTCTATTTCAATTTAAACTTCAATTGGAAAATGGGAATGGATTCAGAATAACTCTTCCTTTTTTCATAGATTTTTTTATCTTTAGAATGATTATTTGATCTCTATCATTCTAATTAATATAGAATGAATCTAAATATCGAAATAGAGGGTTGTGATTAATCTTTCCTATGTCAGTATGTATTAGGTATATAAGCTTATCCTTTACTGTCATTTCTATCATTTGATAGAAGGATTTTTGCTACTAACGTAACGTAGTCAATTTCATTCGTTAGAACAGCTTCCATTGAGTCTCTGCACCTATCCCTTTTTATTCTAATTTTCCATTTTTTATAAAGATTTGGCTCAGGATTGCCCATTTTTAGTTCCAGGGTTTCTCTGAATTTGGAAGTTACCACTTAGCAAGGTTTCCATACCAAGGCTCAATCCAATCAAGTCCGTAGCGTCTACCAATTTCGCCATATCCCCCTTTGCTTTGATATTTGATATGATACAAGGATCTAATTGTAATTCCATACACCTCTTTCATTGATCTTGGAACTGTTGAATTCATTAGGTAAGGATTCTTGTATCGAAAAAGTGTATGCTGCTATTTTATTTTTTTGGCCGTCTTCCATTCTATCATTTCATCTCTATTGGATGAACCCTATTTGTTTCAATCCGAAATTATTCTATCATTGATGTATCCGCAATTCAATATAGATAGATATATCCCACATATATCTATGCCTTGACTCCCCCTTCTTTTTTATAGCGGAATTAAAAATAGTAGAACGCTCGATATTTATTTATTTATTTTTTTTTTTTAACAATTCGTCCTCTTGTGTATAATGATAGAATACAAGTTTCTATCAGTTTTAGTCATGGATTTACATTATTCGGATAGAAATAAATAGAATATGATTCTATTTAGTTTTTCACTATTTATCTATTTTCACTATTTATCTATTAGGATATAGATAGTTTCTTTAATGTGAAATTTAGATTTAGATTTATAGTATAGTTTTTTAGTTACACCATTAGAATGAGAATAAATGAATTATTCATAATATGATTTTAATTATCATAAAATAATCATATTAATATTATTGAAGTGAAGATTTAATTTAAGATTGTATTTATTGTATTGATTTCATATCCATCTTTATTTCATATTCATCTTCATATTAATCATATCATATTCAAAATAGTAAGAATTTAATTCGAAATTCGATTTTTTTAGATTTTCTATTATTTAATATAGAATATCAAATCTATAACTAATAACTATAAATAGAATAAATAAGAATAGAAATAGAGAAGAAATTTAAATAATCAATAAATGCAAAAAAAAAAAAAGAATCACCAGGTAATAGCTAAGATACGAAAGTTTCCTATACACTATTGATCTTATATCCGCCCGCTTAGCTCAGAGGTTAGAGCATCGCATTTGTAATGCGATGGTCATCGGTTCGATTCCGATAGCCGGCTCTTTTTCTTTGCATGATTGAAAATATCTACTCTCGCTTTCTCTAAATGTCGAGTTATTATGTCATGGTAACTTGCAGCTATAGCTATGAATAAAAAAAGTTAACTAGATCTTTACAGAAGAAATTTGAAAAGGTAGCCTTCGCTTGAACTTCACTATATTATATATACAAAAAATAAAAATATTGATAAAATTTATTTCATTCTGCTTTGTAATACTTCAGTAGATTGTGTTTTGTTTTGCTGATCCTTTAGTTCAGTCTGAATTTATTTTATATATTTTATAATATTTTTTTATATTTTAATTTTCGATTTATATAATATTATAATTATAATTTTTTTTTTTTTCAAATGAAAGTGAATCAAAAAGGGAGCCTTTATTTATATGTCTCGTTACCGAGGACCTCGTTTCAAAAAAATACGCCGTCTGGGGTCTTTACCGGGACTAACTAGTAAAAGCCCCAGATCCGGAAGTTATCTTCAAACCCAATTGCGCTCGAGAAAAAGATCACAATATCGTATTCGTTTAGAAGAGAAACAGAAATTGCGTTTTCATTATGGTCTGGCAGAGCGACAATTACTTAAATATGTGCATATTGCTGGAAAAGCCAAAGGGTCAACAGGTCAGGTTTTACTACAACTACTCGAGATGCGTTTGGATAACATCCTTTTTCGATTAGGTATGGCTTCGACCATTCCTGGAGCCAGACAATTAGTTAACCATAGACATATTTTAGTTAATGGTCGTATAGTAGATATACCAAGTTATCGTTGCAAACCCCGAGATATTATTACTACGAAGGATAAAGAAAGATCGAAAGCTCTGATTCAAAATTATCTTGTTTCATCCCCCCGCGGGGAATTGCCAAACCATTTGACTATTGATTCCTTACAATATAAAGGATTTGTAAATCAAATCATAGATAATAAATCGATCGGTTTGAAAATAAATGAGTTGTTGGTCGTAGAATATTATTCCCGTCAAACTTGATTCTAACGAAAATAAAAAAAGCAAGGTTCATACAATTTTTACCCCCTTCTCTGAAGTAAATAGAGTACCTTGTCTCATTCACATATCAAAAATGGATCGACAATAAATAGGATTCTTTTTCTTCTTTTCAATATCAATACAATATTTCTATTTGTATTTTACGTATCACAGGCTCTAATTAGGGATAGAGAATCTCTATCAAATAAGGACTGTTAGAATAATGATATCAATTATTATTTGATTTGATACGTAACGTTGATAAATGAAAAGAAAAGGAGAGAGAGGGATTCGAACCCTCGGTAAACAAAAGTTCACATAGCAGTTCCAATGCTACGCCTTGAACCACTCAGCCATCCCTCCTACGGAATCTTATTCTTGACCAAAAACCGAATTAAGTAGCGAGCCATTCATCTTAATTGTAGTACAGGTATGACCGCCTGGTGGTTCCATAGGAAGAAAAGTTTTTTTCCAATTTCATATTTATCAACAGCAACTTCTTTCATTAGCTACCCCATGATCTATTCAAAATTCATGAATTGTCCGATTCATTTTTTGATTTCAACTGTATGGCGTGGCACATATACGTTATGCAAACAAAATAAAATTAAAATAATTAAAATAAAGGATGGTTACCTTATTTTTTTATCATGGAATGATTATTCAATTCTTTTTCCTTTTGATAACCAAATCAAAACTTATCGAGTTATCAAAATCAATACATAGGAAACTTGGTTATTAAACTTAGATGAAATAGTAATAGTATACTACTAAATTGGAATGAAATATAATTTGATTCAACTATTTCATTTCATCTTTGTCAAAAGGGAGGACAATTTGTGCTCCACGTTTTTCCAATTAGTCTGTTTTTATGTTATTTTGTACTGTACAATTCCTTTTTTTGTGGGATCGTTTTCCCCGAAGGGGAATGAAAATAATTATAGAATGAATTGATAATTATGCCTAGATCTCGAATAAATGGAAATTTTATTGATAAGACCTCCTCAATTGTAGCCAATATCTTATTACGAATAATTCCGACAACTTCAGGAGAAAAAAAGGCATTTACCTATTACGGAGATGGTGCGATTTGATTCTTTTCTTGTTTTTTTACCCCTCAGTTTTACGAGAAAAAGAACGTAGTTAGGAATATAAAAAAACAAATTAGTGAAAGAAACCTACGCTTGGTGAAGGTGAAGTTTAGAGATAGAGCAATTCCTTCTGTCGTGTATCCTCGATTGATGCAGCCTTAGATGCTTCAATTATCGATTTTAGTATTGAGCGAAAGGTTAATCTATAGGTTCTTTATTGGAGGTCAATCCTACTTAATTAGTATCCATAGGTGGCATTGTGGAAAAAGCACTACACCTAGGAATCAACAACACGAAAACTTTGTTATAAATAACCCTTTTCCTTATCGGTATCGGGACTAACAAGAATGGTTGGGAAAACTAAGATCCATCTCATTCGTGCTTTGGGTACCCGTATAACCATCAAAGACCGTTGAAGTGACTAATTCCTGTAAATCGTAAGCGTTGAGTACAAAGAAATTGTTGGAGTTACCATTTCTATCTATCACTAATACGATTGGTGGTAAGAAAAAACCTCTTGTGGGAAGGCTGGTTAGAAATTTCTTGTAAAAATACCAGCTCCTGTCAGTTCATAATGAGAATAGTTAAATTTTGATTACATGAATTATTACCTTTAGTACTATGCACAGAAGGGAGGAGCCGTATGAGATGAAAATCTCACGTACGGTTCTGTAACGGAGATTCTTTTACAAGAATGAACGACCGTAACGGATGTCGGCTCAATCCGAAGGAAATTATGCAGAAGCTTTACAGAATTATTATGAAGCTACGCGACCAGAAATTGATCCCTATGATAGAAGTTATATACTCTATAACATAGGTCTTATACACACAAGCAACGGAGAGCATACAAAAGCTTTGGAATATTATTTCCGGGCACTAGAACGAAATCCATTTTTACCACAAGCTTTTAATAATATGGCCGTGATCTGTCATTACGTGCGACTATCTTCACTATAGAAAGAAGGAAAAAGAGATCAAATCGTCTAGTAAATACTAGAAAAAAAAGGCTTTCTACATATGCATCGTCCAAAGTAACGATTTTTATCAGCTGTAGCAAGGAAAGATACTTCGCGAGAACCAAAAAAATCGGAAGAAATAGGTATGGCCTATATACTATACTCTATGGATAAAGAGTCGAATTGATAGAGAAAGCACCGTAAAGATCAATTAGTAAGCTATTATTTGGTCAATACATTTCAGAACTGCTTACTTATGTCATGATATGGAATAAAAAAAGTTAGAAATCAACTTATGTAATAGAGTCGATCTACTAAAGTATTGAGCAGCGGTGTAGCATCAGATCCCAAAGATTGTAAGTTCTTTTTTATTAATGGGATAAAGTCTTTTTCAAAGATTCTATATAAAAAGATATAAAAATATCATATCCCATATATGAAATATGAAACCGAGATAGTTACCTTTCAGAAAATTCTAACGATATCGGGGGATATCTATGCTTCATTCTTCTGAAGGTGGGAGAAAAGAGAAAACTAATCATTCATCCAAATTAGAATTGGAAACTTATGTATTATGTAATAAACATCTTCTGGTTTATTCAAGATAAAATAGAATAGATTGATGAGCCGTATGAGGTAGGAAACTCTCAAGTACGGTTCTAAGGGAGGGAATTGACTCACCTATTCCGACCGTGGAGAACAGGCCATTCTACAAGGCGATTCTGAAATTGCAGAGGCTTGGTTCGATCAAGCTGCTGAGTATTGGAAACAAGCTATAGCGCTTACTCCAGGGAATTATATTGAAGCGCATAATTGGTTAAAAATAACGAGGCGTTTTGATTTTTAATAAGACCCTTTTTTTTGTATCCAGCAATCAAATTAAATAAATCCTTCCTATGAGAAGGTCCAATCAAGAATTTTATTATATTCCTTCTTTCTAAAATCATTCGATTTTTTACATTTTGTATGGTATCTCATAAAGATAAATGCTACAGATACCATATAGCATAGAACTAATAAAACTATTTCGATGAATCCTATGAAGTCTAAAATTAAAATAATTCTTAATAATGAAAATAAATATAAAATAAATATAAATAAACCAAAGTAAATTCATATTTTTATTTCTATTTAGATTCTGAATCTCAAAGTGCCCATATAGATTTACTTTAATCGAAAATAAAAAGAGAATCTAAATAGAAATAAAAAAAGCTAGGTTGCAAAAAAAGAATTTTTTTGTCATCCTGGGAAAGGATTTGGCAAAATAATGGGTCCCTTTGGCACCCTTTTTTTATGTCATAATAGATCCGAACACTTGCCCCGGATCAACTTCAATATCATATCTAGTAAATAACTAAAGAAAATGGATGGAAGTAAGATAGGAAAGAAGGGGACTAATGATAAAAAGAAGATCTATCTTTCAAAGGTTCACTAAAAACTTGACTGTTGGCGGGTCTCTTTTTATGTGTTGTCCGGAAAGAGGAGGACTTAATGATTATTCGTTCGCCAGAACCCGAAGTTAAAATTGTTGTAGACAGGGATCCTGTAAAAACGTCTTTCGAGGAATGGGCCAGACCCGGCCATTTCTCAAGAACAATAGCTAAGGGTCCTGATACTACCACTTGGATCTGGAACCTACATGCTGATGCTCACGATTTCGATAGTCATACTGGTGATTTGGAGGAAATTTCTAGAAAAGTATTTAGTGCTCATTTCGGCCAACTCTCCATTATCTTTCTTTGGCTGAGTGGCATGTACTTCCATGGTGCCCGTTTTTCCAATTATGAAGCATGGCTAAGTGATCCTACTCATATTGCACCCAGTGCCCAAGTAGTTTGGCCAATAGTAGGTCAAGAAATATTGAATGGGGATGTGGGCGGCGGTTTCCGAGGAATACAAATAACCTCCGGTT